AATTTCATTATTTCATTTAGGGGCTCCGTTGTAAAATCCAGACCTAACCATTAATCGCGAAGCGATGGGAACGACAGAACCCGTGATTGCATAAGATTCTATTGAAAACGAATCCTAATGGTTCATTGGATAGGATGGCGAAATGAACTAGGAACCAATTCATTTATTCTGAAAAGTCATGTCATGAATTAATCCTAAAATCAAAGTATGTCATGAACTAATCCGATAAACTGAATATTAAATTAAAGTAAATATTCGCCCGCGAAAATCTTTATTTTTTGTTTTTGGATTTAAAAATTGTAGTCAATCCAATATGATATGATAATAAAAGGCAAAACAAAACAAACTAAAGATTCGTTATAACCTTATAATAAATACTAAAAATAATAAAAATAAAACAAAATATTTTATAACTATAAATCGAATGTATGTTTAGTTATATATCAAAAAAGATATATCGATTGATAATAAATTATCAAAAACTCTCATGATTCAATATATTATTTATTAAGTACATGTATATTATTTTATAATCGTTTCGTTCGTGAGGAGCTGGATGAGAAAAAGATCTCATGTCCAGTTCTGTAATAGAGATGGAAGTAATAAATAACCATCAACTATAACCCCAAAAGAACCCGATTCCGTAAACACCATAGAGGAAGAATGAAAGGAATATCTTATCGAGGTAATCGTATTTGCTTCGGTAGATATGCCCTTCAAGCGCTTGAACCTGCTTGGATCACATCTAGACAAATAGAAGCAGGACGACGAGCAATGACACGAAACGCACGCCGCGGCGGAAAAATATGGGTACGCATATTTCCAGACAAACCAGTTACAGTAAGACCTACAGAAACACGTATGGGTTCAGGAAAAGGATCTCCCGAATATTGGGTAGCTGTTGTTAAACCAGGTAGAATGCTTTATGAAATGAGCGGAGTATCAGAAAATATAGCCAGAAAGGCTATTTCAATAGCGGCATCCAAAATGCCTATACGAACTCAATTCATTATTTCAGAATAGGAATGTAGAACCAAAAGAACGAGCTTTTTCGGATGAAAAAACCAATTGCAGGGTTCTTTTTTTTTTTGAATAAACAATATTTCTTTTTTTTTTTTTTACTGATCCCTTTCCTTTGCATTGAAAAAACAGATAAAAAATGATATGATTCAACCTCAAACCCATTTGAATGTAGCGGATAACAGCGGAGCCAGAAAATTGATGTGTATTCGAATAATAGGAGCTAGTAATCGGCGATATGCTAAGATTGGTGACGTTGTTGTTGCTGTAATCAAGGAAGCAATACCAAATACACCGCTAGAAAGATCAGAAGTGATCAGAGCCGTAATTGTACGTACTTGTAAAGAACTCAAACGCGACAATGGTATGATAATACGATATGATGACAATGCTGCGGTTGTTATTGATCAAGAAGGAAATCCAAGAGGAACGCGAATTTTTGGCGCAATCGCCCGGGAATTAAGACAATTAAATTTCACTAAAATAGTTTCGTTAGCACCTGAAGTATTATAAAAGTATTATAAGATGAGACCATAATAGAGCTTATAGTATTTGAATGAAATTGATTAATTTAGTAGATTTAAATTAATTAGGAGATTGTTTGTGGTTCACGTATATGCCTTTAATATTTCATAAATATTTAATAATTCAGAAAAAAAAAAAAGAGCATGTTGATTATATAAAAATTCGGGGACAACAAAAATCTTAGTTTCTTATGAGTAAAGACGCTATTGCTAACATACTAACTTCTATACGAAATGCTGACATGAATAAAAAAAGAACAGTTCGAATACCATATACTAACATCACTGAAAACATTCTTAAAATCCTTTTACGAGAAGGTTTTATTGAAAACATGAGGAAACATCAGGAAAACAACAATCTTTTTTTGGTTTTAACCCTACGACATAGAAGGAAAAGGAATAGGAAAGGACCAGATAAAACTGTTTTAAATTTAAAACAGATCAGTCGACCCGGTCTACGAATCTATTCTAATTATCAAAGAATCCCAAGAATTTTAGGCGGGATAGGGATTGTAATTCTTTCTACTTCTCGGGGTATAATGACAGACAGAGAAGCTCGACTAGAAGGAATCGGTGGAGAAATTTTGTGTTATATATGGTAATCTTTTCTGATATCCGAATTCTATATGGAACTCTCGTATTTTTGAAAAAAGAGAAAGGATGGGTTTCTAATAATATGCCTCACACATTAGTTGATACCTCAAGTAAAATAACAAAAAAGATTCATTAAGGTTTAATTTCTGAATCGTGATTAGGTGATTTTATCAATTTCAACATTAATTTCATGGAGATAGAATTCTAAATTAAAAATTTCAAGAAACTTATTTTCTTCCAATAAAAAGATTCAGAATTAAGTTAAGGAATGACAAATATGAAAATAAGAGCCTCCGTCCGTAAAATTTGTGAAAAATGTCGATTGATCCGTAGGCGAGGACGAATCATAGTAATTTGTTCCA